ATCCTATAAACCATGAATTTTTTTTAAGACTCATCAATCAGATATATAGATCGATGCATTTTTTGCATTTTGAAAGAACTGTTCAAAGAACAAGTGATCCCTTTCTTGTTACCAGTTGATTCGCAGACTTTCTTCGCCCATTTTATTAAACTAATCTTATTCTTGGATCTTGCTCGTAAGATTTATACAAAGAAACATTTTTATGTATGCTTATAATTTTTATGTGCATTAAATTATTAAATTAGTAAAGTTAAAGTATCATATATTTTATTATTATATTTTATTATTTTAATACTTAATTCTTTTATTATTTTAATACTTAATTCTTTTTTATTGTCATCTTTGTTATATTTCTTTTTTTTTTCAGATGAATATAAAAGACCAGAGTATGTCTTTTAACAGATCAAAGTAAGAAAGGAACTTTGAATATTTTCTATTGACTTTATATTTTCTATTGACTTTATATCTGTCAGAAAAGAAAACGAATAAGGGGAATGAATTTTCCTATTATTGACTTCACTACAATATTAAAGAATAAATAATATCAATACAATATTAAATAATAGGAAACTTGAAATGAAAGTATTTTTCTTACACCTATTCTACATTACAAGTACATTGTCGGAATAAATATATTGTATGCATCGATATGGAAATATTTGGTCCATGAAACCAGGATCTAATAGTCTAATAGATATATAAATCTTGTTTATTATATATAAATCTTATATAAATATAGATATCAATAAATATAGATATCAATATAAATTTATCTTGTGGTCTGGAATCAAAGAAAGATATTTTTAATCTCTCTTATATATCTTATATATTATATGTCTTATGGTATGACTTCAACTAAACTTTTCTGGGGAGGAAAGAAATATTAATTTATTCTTATAGAATAACTAGGAACAAGAAGATTTAATCAGAAATATCGACAGATTTTTTCGGAGTCCAAAGAAAAAGAAATATAAAAATGAAAGAAAAAGCGGATCTACTGTTCGAATTTCATCTATATCGAATTTGAATATCAGAATAGTGGATATAGTAATGACTCAATGGGTTAGGTCCACTTACTTTTCTTTTATTAATTTCGAATTTAATCTTTATAATTGATTAGATTAGAATAATATAAAATAGAAAAATTTGGAGATTTAAGAATCACCTTATCATTAACTTATTAGATTCTTATTTATTAGATTCTTATTTATTAGAGTAAAATATTTAAAATATTTTATAATTTAAATACTTTTTTATAATTTAAATACTTTATAAATACTTTATAATGTATTATTATTTTAATATAAATTTAATATAACAATAACAACTTAATACATAATTTAATACATTTTAATACATAATATAATAAATATAATAAAATATAATAAATATAATAAAATGCTTTTCTAATTTATATTATTTTTTCTAATTTATTTATATTATTTAATTTATATTATATAAATTAATTATATTAATTATATAAATTATATATTAATTATATAAATTAAATATTAATTATATAAATTAAATAATATAAATTATTTATAATTTTATAATTTAAATTTTATAATTTAATTTATATAATTTAATAATTAATTAAAATTTAATAATTAATTAATAATTAATTCTAATGTAATAATGTAATAATTTCTTATTATAATTATGTAATAATTTCTTATATGTAATAATTTCTTATTATAATTTATATTTATTATAATTATTTTTATATTTATTATAATTAAATTAATTTATTATTATTATAATTATTTATTATAATTATTTTTATATTTATTATAATTAAATTAATTTATTATAATTATTTTTATATTTATTATAAATAAATTATATAATTACTAGAATTTTATTTTATTTTAATATTTTAATAATTGAATAATTGAATTTTAGAAAATTTTAAAATTAATTGTAGATATATTATAGATTATAGAATATAGAATGTCTTACTTTTTTTATTACAAATTATTCCAAATATCAACAATATTTCTATTCTCCTTGCAAATAGAAATACTACCACTGGAGTTTTATCAAAAAAATGAAAAAAGAGGTAAAGCCCCTTATCGGATTTGAACCGATGACTTATGCCTTACCATAGCATTACTCTACCACTGAGTTAAAAGGGCCTCTTTGATTCAATTCCTGAATCAGCCATTATGCCGATAGGATATATCTATGGTGATTAGAAATCAAATCTATAGAAAGTAAAGTAAGTATAGTAAATGAAATAGATTAGGAAATAGATTAGAATAAATCTAAATATAATTAAGTATACGGAGTAGATTTGGATTCATACATAGTAGCTTCGTCATAAACGATAAATGTGATTTACCTGATGAGTAGAGTATAGGCTAAATTAGTAAATAAAATATAGGTAAAAAAAAAAAAAAATGGTTTATTGAATTTGATAAATATCAATTTGATGAATATCAATGCAATGAATTGTTTTAAGGCCGAACCTAATTGAATTGACTCCCATCCTAACAAAAAATCCATTTGATCGATATATGTACATGTACTTACCACTTCAACATAGATCCAAGATATTTCAGCGAATCACGGATGAAGAGATTCTATTTGTCCTCTGAACAAAATTCTTAGAAAAAAAAATTGATAATTTGTTGATATTTATCCCCCTACCTGAATTTCCCTATTTATCATTTGTTAATTTACTGGTTTAGCGTGAGATAGAGATCTGTCTATCTATCTTAACCTTAACACTGGGTGAATCAATGAATGGAAAAATAAAAGTGGAAGAAATGGGATTTAATTTTATGGCTTTCTGGCAGACCAAAGTACCAAAGTAAAGCCAAAGTACCAAAGTAAAGGATCGTTCCTATTTTTTTCTATTCTTCCATTCTATCTCTATATTTCTATTCTATTTCTATTTTTTCTATTTCTATTTTTATTTTCTATTATTATTTATATAATATTTTCTATTATTATTTATTATTTATATAATAATAGAAAATAAAAATAGAAATAATAATGGATTCTATATTATATAATTTTAAAATAATCTTATATAATTCTTATAAATCTTATATAATTCTTATATCTTATATAATAATAAATAAATAAAATATCTTATATAATAATAAATAAATAAAATAAATAATTAAATAATATTAAATAATATAAATTAAATAATATAATAATATTTAAATAATATAATAATATAAATAATATAATAATAAATAATATAATAATATAATATATAATTAATCGAAAATTTGAATCCAAATTACTGGATAATGGCGATTATAATGAATAAATCATGAATATAAATGACGAATTTCAAAATTCTACGGAATTCGGAAAGATCTTTTGAATCTGGTCATATGATTTCGTTATATTGACAATTTCAAAAAACTGTTCATACTATGAGCATAGCGTGTTGACGGTCGGGCAAATGTGCCCCCATCGTCTAGTGGTTCAGGACATCTCTCTTTCAAGGAGGAAGCGGGGATTCGACTTCCCCTGGGGGTAGGGATATTACGAAAGGAAATTGATGATGGATTTTAAATATAAATATAATAAAAGAAGTCTGGAATTGATTCTTCCTGGGTCGATGCCCGAGCGGTCAATGGGGACGGACTGTAAATTCGTTGGCAATATGTCTTCGCTGGTTCAAATCCAGCTCGGCCCAATAATTCACTGATCCGCCATGAAATGATATAACCCCTTTGTTCTCTCGAAATGCCTGATATGGAGAAAATTCAAAATTTCTGATATATCTCTCCCTGTTATTTATTTTATTTGTTCTATTGTTTTCACACAAATTCTGATCTTGCTAATGATCGAGCGATTTTGATGTGAAATACTGAAAAGAGAACTAGTAATCCGTGCCGTTATCCGTTATCAATAAAGTATATATCCATGTGGATAGCAATATATCACTTGCGTCTCTAGTTCAAGGAGGCGCTTCGAATCTGAAATTAAAATAGTAAAATAGAAAGGGTTTGAGTGAAATCATAAGAATATGTATCCTGTACACTTTATTTCATTTCCCTGGGATTGTAGTTCAATTGGTCAGAGCACCGCCCTGTCAAGGCGGAAGCTGCGGGTTCGAGCCCCGTCAGTCCCGACGGATCCAAATCCAATAAAAAATACATCAACCCATCTTTATCCAATAAAAAATACATCAACCCATCTTTCCGGTTTCGGTAAAATTTCCGTTTTCTGTAGTTTTATGTATGTTTTCTGTAGTTTTATGTATAAAGGGTGACAAATAGGAGAATTTTATTCCCGCCATATTCCTGATTCCAAGAAATATCGTACTGATACTGAGTTTGTCTTTATCACACTTTTTTGTCTTCCAATAAGCCAATAAGATTAGATCATTAAAAAACAAAAGAGTTTAGAACTTACCCCCCTTTTTTTTTTATTTCGGCTTCCATTAGTTGTTTGGGTTTGTTAGGTTTGTTTGGAACCAATGTAAGTGTAAAGGTAAAGGCGGTTAGATGATACTTCGGCAGATGATTGTACAAGAAAGGCGATAGTTTGATAGAATAGAAAAGAATGGAAAAGAAGAATAAAGAAAAATAAAGTATAAATCAAAATATAAATTAAAATAAAGTAAAGAGTAAAGAAAAGAGATTATCGATTAGAGCCGAACTCCATTTTTTGATTTGATATGGATAAACAATCTTTCTATGTTATACTATTCAATTTTCGACGATGAATCGATTTGATAGCTCCGATATTGTTATTCATGATATTGATCCGATTCGACATGATCAACATGGAATTCATCCAATTTATAGGCGAAAGATTTATCATCTCTATGGGATTAAATCCCGAGTTATTGCGACGTAAAGAAAAATGAAAGGATGAGATTATGGAAGTAAATATTCTCGCATTTATTGCTACTGCATTGTTCATTCTAGTTCCTACTGCCTTTTTACTTATAATTTACGTAAAAACTGTTAGTCAAAGTGATTGATTTGAATGAAACTTGACTTCTTACTTCTTATCAATGATTGCAGAAAAAAAATGAAAAGGATTCCAATTTCGCATCTTAGATAAAAAGAGCGAACTCGAATCAGTAGTATTCTATGAGATCCGATAGTATGGTAGAAAGAAAGATCTACTATACTATCGGATCTCATTTTGTTATTCTAGTAGATTTTTTTGTTATTCCAGTATATTAAAGTTATAATAAAGATAATTATAGGCTTAATATCGATCAATCTAGAATGTCATCTTCATATTCATCTATCAAGATATCAATTATCTATATGTAATCCCAATTCTATTTCTTTTTGCATCTAATCTATTTGATTTGATTTGTTTTGTGTTGATTCCAATTAATCTGAAATAATCGAAAACCCATCCTTACTCTTACGATTCTAATTGTTCGATTTCTGATTATTTTTAATATGAATCCCGACATCTACCGAAATAATAAAATCAATGAAAGGAAAAAATAATAATAGTCTGGACATATATTAATATATTAATTATTAATATATTAATAAAAATTAATATATTAATAAAATAAAAAATAAAATAAAATCGAGAAATATTTTTTTAACATTCTAAAAAAAGTAATCGATTGAGCAATTAATAGGTCATCCAAAAAACTGAGTTCTATAAAAACTTTTTCAAAGTTCAGCGAAAAGGATTAGTAAACCTCGCTGATTTTTAACCTTTGAATCATGATATGAAATAAATCAATGAAGAATGAAGTATAGTGTAAATCAAATTTTTAAAATAATAAAACACTAAACTAAGCACTACGTGCTTGTTTGTGATTTGTCCACGAAAACGAAAATATCTTATTATACCTAGTATCTCGTTGGAGAATCAATATGTCTATCTTATTTCTCATAGAAAAAAAAAGAAAAAGAAAATCCACTTAATTATTATTAACTAATTATTTATTAAATAATTAGTTAATAATAATTAGTTAATAACTAATAAAAGAACTCCTTTCTTCTCTTTTCTTTTTGAACAGGAAAAAGTCAAACAAAAACAAATCAAAAAAGTAAAAAAAAAAGGATTACACTTTTCCTCATTGTCTATATAAAATTCTGGTAAGAGCCGGTTTATCGAACTAAATAAAAAATTTAGGAAGAATTCGGTTAAAATCAATTTCCTATCATTTATATTCCTTTTACTTTCGAAATAGGATTACTTTAGAAATATGAGCACGGGAATCATTGAAATATTTGTTTTAGTTGATTATGATTAAAAGCGTATTATTCATAGAATATATTACTCCATTCGAATCCAATATAATTGGATATTTTGAATTCAATTTAAATAGTTAAATGAAAAAAAAAAAGTCTTTGCAAAACAAAACGATCTAGAAAGGAATTGGTTTCATTTTTTAACGCAATTACTAGTACTCTTAGAGACCACTTCTGCCCCATACTACGAGTGAAAGGGAAAATGTAAAGACTACCATTAAAGCAGCCCAAGCGAGACTTACTATATCCATGTGAATTATGTCCCCTATTTCTATGACTATGAAAGAATTTTTCCAGCATTGTTCATTAATTAATAACTATTGTTTACTAATAATAGTGGAATCGCTAGCGCGGAGTCAAAAAACAGTAAAAAAAAAAGGGATTCTGTCCAATACCATTGATGAAACAATCCAAAAAATACAATTAATTAATAATTAATACAATTAATTATTAATTAGAAGAAGTTATTATATGATTGCTAGTAGAATCGAAAAACATTAAGTACAAACAAAATACGCAACGGCACGACTGGAAGTGTCAAGAAAATGTTACTAAGATGTAAGAATAATAAGACGTATTCTTTCTTTTGTTGCACTTCATTAAGTCAAAAAATACAAAAATATAGAATCAAAATAGATCACTATCTATTACATATTCCTATTTTTTTTAATAGCCCTTTTCCATTTGATCTATTTTAGTTATTTGCTATATATGTTATTTTTACTTTATATAAAAATATAAATTATATAAAAATATAAAAATAAGAAAAATAGAAAATATCCAAATTACTTTAGTTTATATAAAAAGTTTATATAAAGATATTTATATAAAAATAGAAAAGGACATATTATATATGTAATATATATATGTAAAAAAAATGTAAAAAAAGGATATGTGTAAAAAAAGGATATGTGGATATGTATAAGTAAAAGCCAATTATCCATTCAATCGCTATTCGATTGATTGAATTCCTGAGTACTCAGGAACTTTTATAAGTTTGTATACAAAGTAACTTCTGCCTTTTCTACGAGTACTAATTAGATTCTTTGCTCCGCTAGCCAATTTAATTCAAGACCCAGTCAGTAGGCATTACATTAATAGTAGAAGGTCTATTCTATCAAGATTTACCGATTCCCTTTCACTACTATAAATTTTCCTTGAATCCTAGAGCCAAGAATTTAGAGCACTTTATTTTAGATGTTTAGAATCAAGGAAATATCAAGAGTACTTTTACCCCACGTGTTTCTGTTGGGAGCCAATTCAATAAGTTATATCAGCAAAACGGCAATAAAGT